GCCGAGGAATAGAGACTTTACAAATAAAAACCGAGGATTGGGATTCCATTGCTGTCATTTCATATGTATATGGTTACAATTATTTACGCTCCCAGTGTGCCTATGATGTAGCACCAGGTGGATTTTTAGCTAGTGTGTATCACCTTACGAAAATACGGTATGGTATAGATAAACCAGAAGAGGTATGCATAAAAGTATTTGCTCCCAGGAGTAATCCTCAAACCCCGTCAGTTTTCTGGATTTGGAGAAGTGCTGATTTTCAGGAACGGGAATCTTATGATATGTTGGGAATTTCTTATGAGAAACATCCTCGCCTTAAACGTATCTTGATGCCTGAAAGTTGGATAGGCTGGCCCTTACGTAAAGACTATATTACGCCCAATTTCTATGAAATTCAAGATGCTCATTGATTGATAAAAAACCCCTTTTTTATCAATCAATGAGCATCTTGGCATTCCCCTTCTAGATGAAACAGAGTAACCGGACTTTCATTCGTATTGTGGAGGGGCTAAAATAAAAAATGAAAAAGAAAGTAAAGAATATCTCGTTTAAATGAATTAATTTCATTTGTATGAGGTATGAATATCTATCCGATACATTATTCACGTGTCAGGAACCAGATTTGAACTGGTGACACGAGGATTTTCAGTCCTCTGCTCTACCAACTGAGCTATCCCGACCATTTCCCGTGCATCATCCTAGCAGAGTACTTATATCTAAGTCAATGAAAAGAACTAAAAAATAAAATCTTAACAAATTGGACCTAGCCCCCGTATTTCTTAGATCTTCAAAAAGAAGACATTCTTTGTAAATGTAAGGAAAAAGATATGGACTATTGAATGATTCAATAACGGAAATTCCTTGAACATATCATATATATGTTCATATCGTACTATACAAAACAAATGAGATTGGATTGGAAGGAAGAAGATACGAGGATTTCTATTCGGATCCATTTGTGAAAGAACAGAGTGAATGAAATGAGAAAGATATTTCATTTTGTTTAAACTGAGCCACTGATGAAAAAAAAAGAAAGAGGATGAGGATAAATAAAGAGCGAGGAAGTAAAATGGGCTTTTTATTGGGGATAGAGGGACTTGAACCCTCACGATTTCAAAATTCGACGGATTTTCCTCTTACTATAAATTTCATTGTTGTCGGTATTGACATGTAAAATGGGACTCTCTCTTTATTCTCGTCCGATTAATCTTCAAAAGATCTATCAAACTCTGGAATGAATCATTTGATCACTGAATATTCGAATTCGATTCTTTTTCAACTTCAATTGGAATTGATTCACAATAACTCTTCAATTTTTCATAGATTTTTTGATCTCTATCATTCTAATTAATAGAGAATAGAAATAGAAGAGAATAGAAATAGAGTGTTTCTATAGATCCTTATCTCATACTATTACTTACTATTACTCATATTTCTAGTAATAGAAATATGAAAGAAATAAAGAATATAGAAATAGTATTCTATTATTTCATAATAGAAATCTACTATTCTATTCTAAATTATTCTAGAATAGAAATAGAATATAGAATGAATATGAATATATAAATATATAATAGAATATATATATATATAATAAGAATAGAAATAGAAGATTTCTAGATTTCTAGATATATCTATTTCTATTCTAGATTTCTATATATATATACAGAATAGGATTCGATATAAGATTTGGGTTGTGATTAATCGTTTGCTATGTCAGTATGTATACGTACGTATTAGGTATATAAGGTTATCCTTTCTGTCATTTCAATAGAAGGATTTTAGTTACTAACGTAACGTAGTCAATTTCATTCGTTAGAACAGCTTCCATTGAGTCTCTGCACCTATCCCTTTTATTCTCATTTTCCATCTTTTTTCTCTCAAAACAAAGATTTGGCTCAGGATTGCCCATTTTTAGTTCCAGGGTTTCTCTGAATTTGGAAGTTACCACTTAGCAGGTTTCCATACCAAGGCTCAATCCAATCAAGTCCGTAGCGTCTACCAATTTCGCCATATCCCCCTTTCCTTTGAGACAAGGGAAGGGTAATTCCATCCACCTCTTTCATTTATCTTGGCACTATTGAATTCATTAGGTAATGATTCCTATATCGAAAAAGTGTATGCTGCTATTTTATTTTTTTGCCCACCCCCTACCCCCTATTCTATATTCTATCATTTCATCTCTATTGGATGAACCCTATTTGTTTCAATACGAAATGATTCTATCATTGATGTATCCGCAATTCAATATGGATAGATATATCCCACATATCTATGTGCCTTTCCTCCTCCTTAATTTTTACAGTGCAGTTTGGAATAGTGGAACGGTCGATATTAATTCTTTTTTTTTTCATTTCAAATTCGAATTTCATTATTTTATTTTCATATTTCATATTGATATATGAATATGGAATTGAATTTCTATTTCTATTTAGATATCTAATTTATCTAGATCTAAATAGTTTTCTTTTCTATTTTCTAAATAGAATCTAAAATATATAACTAATAAATAGAAGAAATTTCAATAATAAAGAAATGAAAAAAAAAAAAGAAGAAGAATAACTAGGTAATAGCTAAGATCCGATAGTTTCATACACTATTGCTCTTATATCCGCCCGCTTAGCTCAGAGGTTAGAGCATCGCATTTGTAATGCGATGGTCATCGGTTCGATTCCGATAGCCGGCTCTTTTTCTTTATCAATTTTTTTATTTCCATGATTGAAAATCTCTACTCTCGTTTTCTCTAAATGTCGTGTCACCGATCTATTATGTCATGGTAACTTGAGCTATAGCTATGAATAAAAAAGTTGACTAGAACAATTAGATCTCTACAGAAGAAATTGGAAAATGTAACCTTCGCTTGAATTTCCTATATATACAAAAAATCCGAATATTGATAAAATTGATTTTATTCTGTTTTGTAGGACTTTAGTAAATTGAGTTTTGCTTTGCTGATCCTTTAGTTCAGTCTGAATTTAGATTTTTTGTCAAATGAAAGTGAATCAAAAAGGAGCCTTTATATGTCTCGTTACCGAGGACCTCGTTTCAAAAAAATACGCCGGCTGGGGACTTTACCGGGACTAACTAGTAAAAGACCCAGATCCAGAAGTGATCTTCAAACCCAATTGCGCTCTGGAAAAAGATCACAATATCGTATTCGTTTAGAAGAGAAACAGAAATTGCGTTTTCATTATGGTCTGACAGAGCGACAATTACTTAAATATGTGCATATTGCTGGAAAAGCCAAAGGGTCAACAGGCCAGGTTTTACTACAACTACTTGAGATGCGTTTGGATAACATCCTTTTTCGATTAGGTATGGCTTCGACCATTCCTGGAGCCAGACAATTAGTTAACCACAGACACATTTTAGTTAATGGTCGTATAGTGGATATACCAAGTTATCGTTGCAAACCCCGAGATATTATTACTACGAAGGATCAAGAAAGATCGAAAGCTCTGATTCAAAATTATCTTGTTTCATCCCCCCACGGGGAATTGCCAAACCATTTGACTATTGACTCCTTACAATATAAAGGATTTGTAAATCAAATAATAGATAGTAAATGGATCGGTCTGAAAATAAATGAGTTGTTGGTCGTAGAATATTATTCTCGTCAGACTTGATTCTAACGAAAATAAAAAAGCAAGGTTCATACCGATTTTTACTCCTTTCGCTGAAGTAAATAGAGTACCTCGTGCCCTGTCTCATTCACGTATCAAAAAAGGATCGGCAATAGGATTCTTTTTCTTTTTTTTTTTTTCTTCTTTTCAATTTTCAATATCAATACGATATCTCTATTTGTATTTTACCTATCACAGGGATTAATTAGGGATAGAGAATGTCTATTAAATAAGGGTCTTATCATTATTCTAATGATATCAATTCTTATTTTATTTGATACATTGTAGTCGGTAACGTTGATGAATGAAAAGAAACGGAGAGAGAGGGATTCGAACCCTCGGTAAACAAAAGTCTACATAGCAGTTCCAATGCTACGCCTTGAACCACTCGGCCATCTCTCCTACAGAATGTTATTCTTGACCAAAACTTCTTTCATCAGTTAACCCATGGAATTCATGAATCGTCCGACGAATCTTTCTATTTCAATTGTATGGTGTGGCACATACACGTTATGCAAACAAAAAGGACGGTTACTTTATTTGAAATTTGAATTTGATTTTATCATGGAATGATTATTCCATTCTTTTACTTTTTGGATCATAACCAAATCAAAACTTCTCGAGTTATCAAAATCCATAGGAAACTTGGTTATTCAATTTCTATGAAATAGTAATAGTCATTGGTATACTACGAAATTGGAATGAAATCTAATCTGATTCAAATTCAACTATTTCATTTCATCTTTGTCCAAAAGGGGGACACCGCATTTTTTCCAATTAGTCTGTTTTTATGTTATTTTGTACTGTACAATTCCTTTTTTTGTGGGATCGTTTTCCCCGAAGGGGAATGAGAAGAATTATAGAATGAATTGCTAATTATGCCTAGATCTCGAATAAATGGAAATTTTATTGATAAGACCTCTTCAATTGTAGCCAATATTTTATTACGAATAATTCCGACAACTTCAGGAGAAAAAAAGGCATTTACCTATTACAGAGATGGTGCGATTTGATTTTTTCTTGTTTTTTTTTACCCCTCAGTTTTACGAGAAAAAGAACGTAGTTAGGAATCGAAAAAACAAATTAGTGAAAGAAACCTACGCTTGGTGAAGGTGAAGTTTAGAGATAGAGCGAACAATTCCTTCTGTCGTGTATCCTCGATTGATGCAGCCTTAGATGCTTCAATTATTGATTTTAGTAGTATTGAGCGAAAGGTTACATCTATAGGTTCTGTATTGGAGGTCATTACTGCTTCATTTAGTACCAATAGGTGGCATCGGGGAAAAAGCACTACACCTAGGAATCAACAACACAAAAACTTTGTTATAAATAACCCTTTTCCTTATCGGTATCGGGACTAAAAAGAATGGTTAGGAA